GGAGCGAAAAGGGTTTTCCATGAGATGGGAAATGAGAACTATTAGCCCCACACGAGGTTTGTGAATAAGTGATTGTCTGATAATGAGCAAGGAATATCCGTCTTTCTGCTAAACAGGATCTATTGAACTCATAATTCATTAGATACTTTTTATGAATGTCAACTAAGTATCGTAAGTAAATGGATCCCGGTTGTTCAATCATTTGATAACCAGAGTCATTCTTTGATAAACGATCACTATGAGTCAGACTCAATAGAATTTGATCAATCCTTTTTTCCGTCGTTAAGGTGGAGAACTGAACCAAGAATTCTCTTTCTTCATCATCAATCGAATCACTGTTCGCGACCCAGGATTCTATTTTATCATCAATCCAATCACCGTTCACGTTTTTTCTTTTTCTTATCAATGAATAGATCTCTTTACTTGTACGACTTAGATGTCTCGTATTTCTCGAAAAAGTGATTCGATTGATGGGATTTGGTATGATACTGATGAGATCGATGAGATTGATATTCAAATATTTCTTCTTAGAACGTATTGATTTGACCCCATAAGCGGGACCACCACCCAATAGCATGTTGCCGCCAGAAGCAGAATCCCGTATTTCTTCCAGAGAATCTCCTAATTGTTCCAGAGCAACTAGAAAGAGATTCTTTAACCAGAAAGAATTCAGTTCAGATGTAGGATACCTATCCAGAAGTTTTCGCAACTCAATCATGTATGATGGAATCATCAAAGATTTGATCTTTTCTAACTCTGTCTGTAACTCACTAGAGGCTCGGAAAACAAAGAGAAGATGTGTACGAACGAGATATCCAGCAACAAGAAGAAGGAAAAGAATTGAATAGAGGAACTCCCAAGCATTTGGTGATCTCAGATGTGTCCATATCAATGGAATGGGTGACTCATTATTTCGATGAATCATTTCTTCGGACAGAAGAAGATTCTGTAAACACTTACTCGAACTCTCACTTATCAGATTCCGTTGTGGAAGAATCGACCACCACTTTTTCTGAGGAATTGGCCATGATATATCTGATCCATGCATAATATCATGAAAAACAGACACAAAATTTTGACTGCCACTTAGGGAATATTGAAAGGGAATATTCAATATCAAATAAATATTGTTTTTTAAGGTGAAATAAAGATATTTACACCCCGTCCAAGTAAGGAACCATGGCATATAGGTTTGGAACAAATTCCATTTTGAGAGATTTGAAAAAGCACTATCTCGTTGAAGGGTTCTACCTACTTCCCCCTTCTCAACGTTTTTCTTTAGACAAAGACTCAGTTCTTTCCTCTTTCCGGACGGCACATATTTCTCAAAACATGGAGTGTGAATCAAACCCATGTTTGAATTGAAACGGAGATAGTGATGCAAGTTTTTCCCTTCTGAATCAGATAGATTCATATCTGAAAGAAGCTGACAATAAGTTCTTTCAAAATTGACTATTTGTTCCTCTATTACAGGTGTTCCAGAAATGTCTGCAATCGAGTAAATAGGAACGGATGGATCGGATCGAATTGAAAAATGGAAAGATTTGTACAAGTTATACGTTTCGTTACCACTTTGTGGAACATTGTTAGGTATGAATATGCCAGATACCTGTGACTCAATTGGTGAAATAGTCTCTCTCTCTCCCAAAACATGTTTTTTTTTACTGAAACACAAAGAAAATATTTTGTTGCGAATGCACAAGATATTGGGGAATTGTGCATATGTAAAATCATAATTATGCATACGGGTCTTTTCCCCATAAAAATGGAATCCTTTGTTACAATAGAACCAGAAGCGATGGGGATGATTCAAGAATTGAAGTCTATTTGCTCTATAAAAAGAAGATATCAATGAACTTTTCTGAGGATTCAACCAATTGTTTCGATCGTGGGATATCATTGATAAATAGGAATCCGTGTTCTCAAAGGATTTCCTGCGATTTTTTCTAGTACGGAATGAGTCAATCATGCACTTTTGTATCTTGTTGAACAAAAAAGGTAATATTGTTCCTGTATTGATTAAAAATGTCGATCTTTGGGAAGTATCATGATCATACAATAAGAAGGGTTTCAATTTATTCAAATAAACGATTTGAACACCTATTGATTCTAACAACTGATTGCCGGGTTGATCATTCAGACCTTTCAATTCATAGATGTGGATTTCGGCCCTATGAATGGAGATATTCCCGAAACTCACAACGAAAAAAGGAAGTGACTTAGATAAAAAGAGAAGCGACTTGGACAAAAGGAGAAGTGACTTGGACAAAAAGAAACGAAGTGACTTGGACAAATCTTGTTTGTCGATAACCTCGGACCAATCAATCGAATATTGATTAATACGTAATCGATCGAACATTACTTGAAAACGGTGTTTCTGCTCAGAAACGAAATGCTCCAAATATTCCTGGAAATTCTTGCTTCCATTGGAGCATTTGTATCTATATACATTAGGATCCAGATTCGTGGATCTCTCGGTTCGAGAAATAAGAGGATCGAACCACTTCTTCTTAATCTTTTTCAAATTGGATAAATGTTGGTTGATCTTATCTATTATTATAGTTAGATGATTCAGAATATCATTTCCTATTGGGTGCTTTTGAATTCCTATGGGATGCTTTTGAATTCCATATGCGAAGTTGCAATCGGGTCGATTCATTAAAAAGAATCGATTCAATACATTTCTTATGTACCCATAGGTACTATATTGGATTTGAATCTGATTTCGGATCAATCTATATTGATGGATCGCCTCCATTATGTTGTTGTGAGCAAATACCGCTATTTTTGGTTTTGGATCTTCCAAATCATTCCCGCAGGAGATCCGGACCGATTTTTTTTTTATCTTTCGATAAAAAGATTCATTCTCTTCATCAAAAATAGAAGGTAGAACCAATAAAGATTTCTTTTTCGATTCATCCCCGGAGTTGAATACCTCATTCAATAATTTTCCGTAGGAATCAATAGACAAGCCAAATTCCTTATTATGATAGGCTAAACCCGGCTCGGTTATTGATAGAGTGAATAGATCTGCCATTTCTTGAAATGTCTCTTCTAATTCAAACTCGTGGTGCAACCTGTATCCCCCTTTGTTCCGATCATGGAATAGATGAAATAAATAAAAAAATGCATTTTCGTTCAAGAATGAAATCTTATTGGAACTGTCCATATCCGGTTCATCCTTCGGAACCATATCCCATCCCGGATCTGCTGCAATCGAATGAACTGAGGAGGTATTTTGTAAATACGTAATTATCTTGAATATATCAACTATTTCTTTATTTTTCGATCGCCTCGAAGGGACAAAAGAAACACCTTGTTGTTTCTTCAACAATTTCTGATCTATAGTCGACCTCTCGGTAGGATTCAAACCCAGATGAAGTTCTGACCATCTATCAGAGAAAAAAGAACGAATTGATCTTGTAGGATTCCCAAGAAATTCTTCTATTTCTTCTGGAAGCAGATGATTATTCATCTGCTTCTCACGTTCCGGGAATAGCCGAGCCATTGAGGAATATCCGGAAAGGTATTTTGAGAATCGATCTGATTTTATCTCTGTTCGTTCCGTTTGAAGAAAGGAAGTATCTAAAAGAATTGATCTTTCTTTTAGTTGCTGAATCTCTGTTTGATTGATCAATGTGTGATATTCCGAACCCTCATTACTAATGGAATTGAAAGGATCTATGGATTGATCAGAAAATCCTTTCGATTGGCTAGAATCCGTTACTTGAAAAAAAATGGATCTTATGGAATCATATTGAATATTTGACGATACATTCCGTACCTTGCTAAAAACCCGATTCCTGTTTACCAACCACGCATTGTCTAACCAAATAAAATTCTCTCTCGAGACGTTCCTCAAAAAATCCGATTTGTGCCGATTCTTCCCCCCAATAACGAAGAGATCTTGGCGGAATTGCCACATATGAAATTGAGCGCAATTTTGCAAAAAAATACCCCCCTTGTTTCTCGAGAGGAGATGGGAAACATGTTCAATCTCGTTTGATTGAATAGTCGCCTCAGCTCCTTGTTGTTTGAAGAAACCCCCCCCATCAATTGGTCTTTTTTCACGAAAAGCAGACATGAGATAACAAATCAAATGTTTCACTAAAATTTCGAATAGCTGTCCCGAATTCAAGTTGATTATGTTTCGCTTCTTACTCGGAGAAAGGCGGTCAAAGAATTTCCAATCATGGTCCTTGCGGATCGGATCATTCGTATAGGATACAAAAAAAAACTCCAGATATTTTATATCTTTCTCTTTGAATGAGATCTCAATTCCAGCTGCAATTTCATTCGATATCTTACAGCTGGAATTCCTCTTTTTTACGATCACATTCCTCCATCGCCGCGAACCCCAGTTAGATTCAGACATGATACACTTTTTAGTTATTGGAAGAACCCAAGTACTTTCTTTCGGATCCATGAAACAACTCTCATAGATCTTTTTCCCTTTTGGAAGATACAGGAGCGAAACAATCAACCTATTGAGATTGGAAGACCAAAAGGATTCTTTCAATGTATAATTGGGGGGTCCAATGGAACGCAGAGGTTTAGGAAGAAGCCCCATCAAATAGATATTTTTTCTTTCGACCCTATTTCGATTGTATATAAGGACCGCTACTACAAGTACAAGCAGTACTACACCTTTGATCGTGCAATGTCGACGAATTGAACCCTGTGAATCACGTGAAATTAGGACACTCCAAATTCGGGAATCAAAAAGTTTCATAAAGCGCTCTTGGTGGAAAAAAAAGGAAGTGAAAGATTTCACCGAATCGGGTTGGATCCATGAATCCAAGAAATCGCGAGAATTCTTGATTTCTCTCAATTCGAAGATCCAAGATTTGAATTGATGTCCTCTCATTTCATTGATTCCTCCTAAAGAATCCAAAAGAATCTAAGTGAATTGAATTTGGGTCACTCGCGATGTACAATGACCCCAGTGAAGCATCCATGGCTGAATGGTTAAAGCGCCCAACTCATAATTGGCGAATTCGTAGGTTCAATTCCTGCTGGATGCAGGCCAACGGGGACATTCAATAAGGCTAGTTCCACTGGCTCCGTATCAATGGAATCTCATCATCCATACATAACGAATTGGTATGGTATATTCATACCAACCATAACATATGAAGAGTAAGAACTAGAATTCTTATCGATACTGGAACTCGTGGGGAAGAAAGTAGATTTATGGATGGAATCAAATATGTAGTCTTTACAGAAAAAAGTATTCGGTTATTGGGGAACAATCAATATACTTCTAATGTCGAATCAGGATCAACTAGGACAGAAATAAAGCATTGGGTCGAACTCTTCTTTGGCGTCAAAGTAATAGCTATAAATAGTCATCAACTCCCGGGAAAGGGTAGAAGAATGGGACCCATTATGGGACATACAATGCATTACAGACGTATGATCATTACGCTTCAACCGGGTTATTCTATTTTACCTCTTATAGAGAAGAGAAAAGAATTTAAGTAAAAAAAAAAAAATAAAAAAAAAAAATACTAAATAACACGGCGATACATTTATACAAAACTTCTACCCCGAGCATACGCAAAGGATCCGTAGACAGTCAAGTGAAATCCAATCCGCGAAATAATTTGATCTATGGACAGCATCGCTGTGGTAAAGGTCGTAATTCCAGGGGAATCATTACCGCAGGGCATAGAGGAGGAGGCCATAAGCGTCTATACCGTAAAATCGATTTTCGACGGAATGAAAAAGACATATCTGCTAGGATCGTAACCATAGAATATGACCCTAATCGAAATGCATACATTTGTCTCATACACTATGGAGATGGTGAGAAAAGATATATTTTACATCCCAGAGGGGCTATAATTGGAGATACCATTGTTTCCGGTACAGAAGTTCCTATATCAATGGGAAATGCCCTACCTTTGAGTGCGGTTTGAACTATGGATTTACGTAATTGGAAGTAACCAATTAGGTTTACGACGAAACCTAGAAATTGATCACTGATCCAATTTGAGTACCTCTACGGGATAGACCTCAACAGAAAACTGAAGAGTAACGGCAGCAAGTGATTGAGTTCAGTAGTTCCTCATATCAAATTATTGACACTCAAGATATGGTAATATGGAGAAGACAAAATTGTTTAAAGCACGGACAGAAGCGGAAGCGACCCTTGTTTCAAAGAGAAGAGGATGGGTTATTCACATTTCATTTGATGGTCAGAGGTGAATTGAAAGCTAAGTGGTGGTAATTCTAAAAATCCCCCCGGGGAAAAATAGAGATGTCTCCTACGTTACCCGTAATATGTGGAAGTAGCGACGTAATTTCATAGAGTCATTCGGTCTGAATGCTACATGAAGAACATAAGCCAGATGACGAAACGGAGAGACCTAGGATGTATAAGATCATAACATGAGTGATTTGGCAGATTTGTATTCCTATATATCCACTCATGTGGTACTTCATCACACGATTCATATAAAATCCATCTGTCTAGATATCATCATATAATGTATATATATACATCCGGAAAGCCGTATGCTTTGGAAGAAGCTTGTACGGTTTGGGAAGGGGTTTTTATTGATCAAAAAGAAAAATCTACTTCAACCCATATGCCCTTAGGCACGGCCGTACATAACATAGAAATCACGCTTGGAAAGGGTGGACAATTAGCTAGAGCAGCAGGTGCTGTAGCGAAACTTATTGCAAAAGAGGGTAAATCGGTCACATTAAGATTTCCATCTGGGGAGGTCCGTTTGATATCCAAAAACTGCTCAGCAACAGTCGGACAAGTGGGTAATGTTGGGGCGAACCAGAAAAGTTTGGGTAGAGCCGGATCTAAGTGTTGGCTAGGTAGGCGTCCTATAGTAAGAGGGGTAGTTATGAACCCTGTAGACCATCCCCACGGGGGTGGTGAAGGGAGGGCCCCGATTGGTAGAAAAAAACCCACAACCCCTTGGGGTTATCCTGCGCTTGGAAGAAGAAGTAGGAAAAAGAATAAATATAGTAATAGTTTTATTATTCGTCGCCGTAAATAGGAATATTCAAAATCAAATAAATATTGTTTTTTACTCGTCTTTTCAAAAAAAAAAGGGGGGGGGGGAATAATAGGCCGTGACACGTTCACTAAAAAAAAATCCTTTTGTAGCTAATCATTTATTGGAAAAAATAAAGAAGCTTAACATGAGAGAGGAAAAAGAGATAATAGTAACTTGGTCCCGGGCATCTACCATTATACCCACAATGATCGGCAATACAATTGCCATTCATAATGGAAAGGCGCATTTACCTATTTATATAACGGATCGTATGGTGGGTCAAAAATTAGGAGAATTTGCACCTACTCTTACTTTCCAGGGACACGCGAGAAACGATACTAGATCTCTCCGTTAATAAAATAAAGTGAAATAGGTGCTCATCGTTCATTGGCGGGAGGCGAACCTTATCTTATGTCAAAGTGGAGAAAGTGGAAGAAGACCTTGAAAAAGCAGAAGATGAAGAGGAGCTCGAGTACACAAGTACAAGCTTTAGCTCAACGTATATGTATGTCTGCTCACAAAGCACGAAGAGTCATTGATCAGATTCGTGGGCATTCCTACGAGAAAACACTTATGTTACTGGAACTCATGCCTTATCGAGCATTTTATCCCATTTTTAAACTGGTTTATTCTGCAGCAGCAAATGCTAGTCACAATAAAAGTTTCAACGAAGCTGATTCAGTCATTAGTAAAGCCGAAGTCAATGGGGGTACTATCGTGAAAAAGTTAAAACCCAGGGCTAGAGGACGTAGTTATCCGATAGAAAGACCCGCCTGTCATATAATTATTGTATTGAAGGATAGCTCTAAAAAGAAAACAGATCAGGATATATTTTTAGAAACAAAAAATGTATGGAGAGATCCTATAATAGAAAGATATATAGAGAAGGAGAGAGAGAGAGAAAAAAAAGATGGGTCAAAAAATAAATCCACTTGGTTTCCGCCTTGGCGAAAACCAAAGTCATCGTTCCCTTTGGTTCGCACAACCAAAAAGTTATTACATAGGTCTCCAGGAAGATGAAAAAATACGGGATTGTATCAAGATATATGTACAAAAAAATATAAGAGTATCTTCAAGTTTCGAAGGAATTGGAATTGCACATATAGAGATTCAAAAAAAAATGGACTTGATCCAGGTCATAATCTATATTGGATTCCCAAATTTGTTAATAGAAGGCCAAACACGAGGAATCGAAGAATTGCAGATCAATGTACAAAAGGGGCTTCATTCTGTGAATCGGAGACTTAACATTGCTATTACAAGAGTTGCAAAACCTTATGGACAACCTAATATTCTTGCAGAATATATAGCTCTACAATTAAAGAATAGGGTTTCGTTTCGAAAGGCAATGAAAAAAGCTATTGAATTAACTGAACAAGCAGACACAAAAGGAATTCAAGTGGAAATTGCAGGGCGTATCGACGGAAAAGAAATTGCACGTGTCGAATGGATCAGAGAAGGTAGGGTTCCCCTCCAAACCATTCGAGCTAAAATTGATCATTGTTCCTATACAGTTCGAACTGCCTATGGGGCATTGGGCATCAAAATTTGGATATTTGTAGACGAGCAATAATGGACCCTTCCTTTGCTTGCCATTCTATTCAGTGATAGAACAAAAACTACAAACTATTCCTTTTCACTTCAATAAAAAAAAAAAAAATGAGCAATTCTAATTCTATAAGGTTGAATAAAAATTCGATTGACCTTTTGGTGGAACTGCTATGCTTAGTGTGTGACTCGTTGGTTTTTTATTTAAAGTTGGGATTCAAAAAACAGACCAGCCCCTAACTAATAACTATAAGAACTAGTAACCAACTCATTGCTTTGTATTATCGAGATCCAAGGAAGCAGTCGCCATATGATATATCGATCATATAGTTGTAGCAACTGAAATCTTTTTTTTCCATAAAGGAAAATTTATAGGTTGGAAAGAAAAATAGAGGGATGTGGGTAACTGGAAGGGCGAGAGAAAGAGAGAAGGAGAATCTCCATGATATATGATTCCAATATGTATGGTCTATCAATCACATCATATCATAAAAGGCAGTGTGATAAAGCATCAATACTGATTCGTCCATAATTAGATGAATACGGTTCATAAGAAAAATACAAATAATAAAGAGCCCCGAGTCAATAGAGACTGAGGAGATTGGCTCGGGAACGAATTTAATTAGGAGCTCCATTGCATAGTTCAGGCCTAGCCATTAATGGAAAAGCTATGGGAACGACGAAACCTGTGACTGCGGAAGATTCTATTGAAAACGAATCCTAATGATTCATTGGGTGGGATGGCGGAATCAACCAGGAACCAATTAATTTCTTCTGATAGGTCATGGGTTCACCCTACGAATGAAGCAAATATGGAAAGAGTCAATATTCGCCCGCGAAACCATTATTGGATTGCAGTATTTTGACAGATTCGGTAAAGGTCAAGGATTCATTTTCAAAAGAAAGGCATTATCCCATATAAATAAAATAGAAATATCCGTCTAGCCGTATATACTATATACTATACGGCTTCCCGTGTGACAGATTAAATATCAATAAATTCCATGATTCAGTGTATTATTCATTCAATAAATACATATACGTAATATTATTGAATCGTTTCATTCGCGAGGAGCTGGATGAGAAGAAACTCTCATGTCCGGTTCTGCAGTAGAGATGGGATTGAGAAACAACCATCAACTATAACCCCAAAAGAACCAGATTCCGTAAACAACATAGAGGAAGAATGAAGGGAATATCTTATCGAGGCAATCATATTTGTTTCGGCAGATACGCTCTTCAGGCACTTGAACCCGCTTGGATCACATCTAGACAAATAGAAGCAGGACGACGAGCAATGACACGATATGCACGCCGTGGTGGAAAAATATGGGTACGTATATTTCCCGACAAACCCGTTACAGTAAGACCTACCGAAACACGTATGGGTTCGGGGAAAGGATCTCCCGAATATTGGGTATCTGTCGTTAAACCCGGTCGAATACTTTATGAAATGGGCGGAGTATCAGAAACTGTAGCCAGAGCAGCTATTGAAATAGCTGCGTGCAAAATGCCTATACGAACTCAATTCATTATCGCGTGATAGGTATGTGAAGGGTATTTGTGATGAAAAATACAATCGCAGATTTTTGGATTTCTGGGCAGACAATATTTCTCTCTTTTTCCTTTGCCTTTTGCATTGAAAGAGCAGATTCAAAAAAAAATGATATGATTCAACCTCAGACCCATTTGAATGTAGCGGACAACAGCGGGGCTCGAGAATTGATGTGTATTCGAATCATAGGAGCTAGTAATCAACGATATGCTCATATTGGTGACGTTATTGTTGCTGTAATCAAAGAAGCAGTACCCAATATGCCTCTCGAAAGATCAGAAGTGATCAGAGCTGTAATTGTACGTACATGTAAAGAACTCAAACGCGACAACGGTATGATAATACGATATGATGACAATGCAGCAGTTGTCATTGATCAAGAAGGAAATCCAAAAGGAACTCGAGTTTTTGGAGCGATCGCGCGGGAATTGAGACAGTTGAATTTCACTAAAATAGTCTCATTAGCTCCTGAAGTCTTATAAATACTAGTAGATGAGACCGTGATAGAGTATAGTCAGGTCTCTGAAATAGATCACGTTAGTAGATTGTGTCTCACGCATATACCTTTAATAATTCATAAATAAATAAGAAAAAATGAAAAAAAAAAGGAACATGTTGATTATATCAAAACTGGAAGGCACCCATAATTTTAGTTCGTCATGGGTAGGGACACTATTGCCGATATAATAACTTCTATAAGAAATGCTAACATGGATAAAAAAGGAACGGTTCGAATAGCATCTACTAATATCGCCGAAAACATTGTTAAAATACTTCTACAAGAAGGGTTTATTGAAAATGTTAGGAAACATAGGGAAAACAACAAATATTTTTTGGTTTCAACCCTGCGACATAGAAGGAATAGGAAAGGAACATATAGAAATATTTTAAAGCGTATCAGTCGTCCCGGTCTACGAATCTATTCCAACCATCAACGAATTCCTAGGATTTTAGGTGGAATGGGGGTCGTAATTCTTTCTACTTCTCGAGGTATAATGACAGATCGAGAAACTCGACTAGAAAGAATTGGGGGAGAAATTTTGTATTATATCTGGTGATCCTTCTGGTATCCGAATTTGATCCGTAACTTGCTATTTGGGAAAAAGAGAGGAAAGACGAATTGTCTACTATTACTCCTCCTCCATTAGTTGATACTTCAAGGGGGTTACCTGGAATGAAAGAACAAAAATTGATTCACGAAGGTTTAATTACTGAATCACTTCCCAATGGTATGTTCCGAGTTCGTTTAGACAATGAAGATCTGATTCTAGGTTATGTTTCGGGGAGGATCCGACGGAGTTTTATCCGGATACTACCAGGAGATAGAGTCAAAATCGAAGTAAGTCGTTATGATTCAACTAGGGGACGTATAATTTATAGACTTCGCAACAAAGAGTCGAATGATTAGGCGGCTTTTTATTTGAATTTAAACATTCCTTTCATGGGAATACAATTCGAGGTTCAAAATTTCAAGAGACTTATTTTCTTCCAAGGAGTATATTTGGAATTAAGGAATAACAAATATGAAAATAAGGGCTTCCATTCGTAAAATTTGTGAAAAATGTCGACTGATCCGTAGGCGGGGACGAATTATAGTAATTTGTTCCAATCCGAAACATAAACAGAGACAGGGGTAATCTTTCTAACAAGGGACTTTCGAAACGGTCCGATGTACAAATAAAGGATCTGTTTTGACATGAAATGGATATATCCGTATATCTCTGACTCATATTTATGAGATGATAAAATATGACAAAAGCTATACCAAGAATTGGTTCACGTAAGAATGGACGTAGAATACAAAAAGGAGTTATTCATGTTCAAGCGAGTTTCAACAATACCATTGTGACTGTTACAGATGTAATAGGTCGGGTGGTTTCTTGGTCCTCCGCTGGTACTTGTGGATTCAGAGGCACAAGAAGAGGGACACCATTTGCTGCTCAAACCGCAGCAGGAAATGCTATTCGTACGGCAGTGGATCAGGGTCTGCAACGAGCAGAAGTCATGATAAAAGGCCCTGGTCTCGGAAGAGATGCAGCATTACGAGCCATTCGTAGAAGTGGTATACTATTAAGTTTCGTACGTGACGTAACCCCTATGCCACATAATGGATGTAGGCCTCCTAAAAAAAGACGTGTGTAGAAATAAAAATTGAATGGATTGCAATAGAAATAAATGATTCAATGATCTGATCAAACAATAATATTAGTATGGTTCGAGAAGAAGTAGCAGTATCCACTCGAACACTACAGTGGAAGTGTGTTGAATCAAGAACAGACAGTAAGCGTCTTTATTATGGCCGTTTCGTTCTGTCCCCGCTTATGAAAGGTCAAGCAGATACGATAGGTATCGCGATGCGAAAGGCTTTACTCGGAGAA